TAATATGTTTGCTCGCGGTAATTGTGGCCTATCGGGAGAATCGATGACTGCATCTTTGATGCACTGTTGAGAATTCTGAATTGGCTATTTACAAGGGTCGGATCTATGCCGAGGTATTGAGGGTGATTCTCAAATATTGTAGAACAGAATGTGATACGATGAGATAGAATGCAATAGAAACAAAGACAGGGAACGAGTTACCTACTCCTAACGGTCAAAGCGAGCCCTTTCATTCAATTCTTCATTCTTTCATGAAGAATGAATCTAATCTCCCCAAGTAGGATTCGAACCTACGACCAGTCAGTTAACAGCCAACCGCTCTACCACTGAGCTATTGAGGAACAACGGGAGATTCGACCTCATAGAGTTCAACTCCCGTTCTCAACCCATGAACAATATGAGTCCGAAGCTTCCTTCGTAACTCCAGGAACTTCTTCGTAGTGACTCCGTTCCATGCCTCATTTCATAGGGAACCTCAATGTGGCTCTATTTCATTATATTCCATCTATATCCCAATTCCATTCATTTCATATCCCTTTTGTGTCATTGACATAAGAGATGTTATATCTGTTTCTATCTATATAGATATGGATAGTTAAGGGAATCATCATATAATAATCGATAAATTACAACTATAACTATAACATTAAATTAATACATTAATATACATTAATACTTAAATTAATACACTAAATATATATTATATAAATCTATTATTAATATTACATTATACATATACATTACATATTAATTTATCAAAATGAAAAGAAAAAATAAATAGATATGTAATTATTACATTATTTACATTATGCAATTATTCAAAGAATCTTTGTCTATCAAATAGAATCATTTTAGAATCTTTTTATTTTTTTATTTATGTTATGATATTATTGAAGGATTTTTGGAATTAAATATAGATAATAACTAAGAAAAAGTAATTATTTTTTGAACAATATATGTCTTTCACATACAACGATAAAAAAAAAAGGAGTCAATTACCTCTTGAATGGCAGTTCCAAAAAAACGTACTTCTATGTCAAAAAAGCATATTCGTAGAAATCTTTGGAAAAAAAAAGGATCTTTAGAGGCAGTAAAAGCTTTTTCTTTAGCTAAATCTATTTCCACCGGACAGTCAAAAAGTTTCTTTGTTGCACAAAAAAAAGTCTTGGAAAAATCTTAATTGATATGTTTCAAAGAACTTCCAAAGTATTGTGTATTGTATTTTATTTCACTTTTCCTTATTAGTTATTATTAGTTATAGCTAGGTAATAGAAAAATAAAAATCTTTCTGTCTACTTGATTCGAAGTACTCAGTATTTTATATTTTCTTTTTTTTATATCTATTGAAATTTAGATTTATTGATATTGAATTGAATTCGTAAGATTTTTTTTATTTCCTATGAATTGTGCTTTTCTATTTTGAAAAGCACAATTACGATAGACAAGAAAGAATCTTAATATTCCATTCTACTTTATACTAAGGTCTTGGATCTCAAAATCATTATAAAAAAAAATTATGAATTTTAGACTCCGACTGAGAACGAAACTTTTGAGTTTTGACTGTTCTGGATAAACAAAAGCTAGATTTATAGTACGGATAAAATTGATTATTAAAAATGAACTTATGAAGATGAAGATACTAATTAAGTAGTATTGATATTGAACATTTCCATATGAATATACGAATGGAAATGCATCTTTCTTCATTGTTTGCTAAACTTTATTGAATATAGACAATTCAACATGAATTTCCTATTATTATTTAAAGTAAGCCGCCGCCATGGTGAAATTGGTAGACACGCTGCTCTTAGGAAGCAGTGCTAGAGCATCTCGGTTCGAGTCCGAGTGGCGGCATAAATATTAATTCATGTTAATAATATAGATGCAATAGATCTAATAGAATCTAAATTTTTCAATATTTTATATTCTATTTAAGCCCCAATTTCAAATTTTTAAAAAGGACTTTTCTTTATGATATTTGCGACCTTAGAGCATATATTAACTCATATTTCCTTTTCGATCATCTCAATTGTGATTATAATTCATTTGATGAACTTATTAGTCTACGAAATCGAAGAATTACGTAATTCGTTAGAAAAAGGAATGATAGCTACTTTTTCCTCTATAACAGGGTTTTTAGTTACTCGTTGGATTTCTTCGGGACATTTTCCTTTAAGTAATTTATACGAATCATTAATTTTCCTTTCATGGAGTTTATCCATTATTCATATAATTCCGTATATTAGGAATTATAAAAATGATTTAAACACAATAACTGCACCAAGTGCCATTTTTACCCAAGGTTTCGCCACGTCAGGTCTTTCAACTGAAATGCATCAACCCGCAATATTAGTACCTGCTCTACAATCTCAGTGGTTAATGATGCATGTCAGTATGATGTTATTGAGCTATGCAGCTCTTTTATGGGGATCATTATTATCAGTTGCTCTTATAGTGATTACATTTCAAAAAAAAACCAATTTTTTTTTGAAAAACAAGAATTTTTTAAGTTTAAGAAAATCGTTTTTCTTTGGTAATATGGAATATTTGAACCAAAAAGGAAGTATTTTAAAAAAGACTTCTTTCTTATCATTTAAAAATTTTTACAAATATCAATTAATTCAGCATTTGGATTCTTGGAGTTATCGTGTCATTAGTTTAGGGTTTACCTTTTTAACCATAGGCATCCTTTCTGGAGCAGTATGGGCTAATGAAGCATGGGGTTCATATTGGAATTGGGACCCTAAGGAAACTTGGGCATTTATTACTTGGACCATATTTGCAATTTATTTACATACTAGAAAAAATTCAAAATTGCAAGATAAAGTTACGAATTCGGCATTTGTAGCTTCTATAGGATTTCTCCTAATTTGGATATGCTATTTTGGGATCAATCTATTAGGAATTGGGTTCCATAGTTATGGCTCATTCCAATGAATATCTAATTGAATAATTGAATAAAATAAACTGCATAAAGAATACATAAAAAAGAAAGGATACATAAAAGAATCGTCAGATACACAATGAAATTTTATGCGAGTTTTTGAGAACCTTTTAAATAGAGGAATTATTCAAATGGTTCTCAAAAACTTTAGATATATCTAATTACAATTCTAATTAACACTTACCTTTTTTTCATTGCACAACGAATAATCGTGAAAATATGAAAGTCAAAGAATTCTAAGACTTTTTTTTTTTTTCAAATAATGAAATTTATTGAATCTAAAAAAAGAATTAGTATCTATAAAAATAGAACTTGTACCTTGTCAATCGATAACGGGAGAACCAATCAGGATAAATACCAATTCCTATTAAGAGAAAAAAAAGAACCTCCGGTAGTGCACAAAAGAAACTTTGTAGTCGAGTATAGACATTTTTTTTCTCCCCACATGGATAAAAGTAAATAAAAAAAGGAATTAATTTGAATTCCTACATGATGAAAAAAAGGAAAAAGTCTCGAGAAGAAAATGATGCTATTTGACCACTATACATTGCTAACATCAAGAAATAGAAAAATTGCGGATTTTGAGTAATTGGCCAAGCTACTAAAGTAGTTCTAAATCCTGTCAGTAAAAAGGGTCCTATGGAAAGTCCATCGGTTTCCAGTCTCCATTGAAAATCAAAAAGATTGATCCATTTAGAATCCTTCTTGGATTGGGTTACTGGATCGTCCAATTGGGAAATGATAACAAAATAAAAACAAAATAAATAGATCATTAGAAGGAACTCTAGGATGCATATATATAGAGTATACCACTTATTTCTCCTATGAGTGAAAAAGATAATTGAAGAACCCGCAAATATGGGCAAAACAAAAAGTATTGTTAACCAAGGAAAATAACTCGTGATAAAGACAAGATAAGATTATAGCAGAAAAGCCCGTGCTCGGGAGAAGAATAATATATTCTCTTTTCTCGAATACGGGCTTTTGTCGGTAAAGGGGAATCAAATGATTCAAGTGAAGTTTTTTGTCACATATCAATAAGAAAGACCCATGCTGCGAGTTGTTTCATGCCATAAATAAACACGGACACTCAAAAAATCCGTTGGACAAGCGGATTCACATCTTTTACAACCTACACAATCTTCGGTTCTTGGCGCAGAAGCAATTTGCTTAGCTTTACATCCGTCCCAAGGTATCATTTCCAATACATCCGTGGGGCAAGCTCGAACACATTGGGTACATCCTATACATGTATCATAAATCTTTACTGAATGTGACATTGGGTCTGTAAATTCCAGTTTTGAACACAAAAAATTTTCAATCTGGTAAAATAAGAAAATGAAATAATCATATATTTTCTATTGTAGACACCAGATGAATCAATGATTTATCAAAATTTTAAGAATAAATAGATTTTTTAATCTGTTTATGAGAAAGAACCAAGATACTTTGATTTCCATTTCAATAACCATGAAATATAAGTTTACGAATTCAATTCATGTTAATTTTACTATTAAATTTACTATATATATATATAGAATGTATATAGATATAGAATATAGAATATAGAAAGATTCTAGTATATAGAAATCTAATTATCTAGTATATAGAAATCTAATTATCTAGTATATAGAAATCTAATTATCTAGTTATAAACAATTATATAGTTATAAACTATATAGTTCTATAGGTAGAATAATTATATAGATAATAGAATTAAGGATATACAAACAAGAAGAACCAATACCAATGAAAAAGCAGAATCAATGGGATTGGTAAGTAATACTATTCCCAGACCTCCTAATATAAGAACTGATTTCAGAAATATTACTAAAGATATTGAATAGTTACAGGTAAATGATTTGTATGGGATAAGGTAATTATGAAACTTTGTCCAATGTATCTTGTGGCTCATATTTTTTTCCTTAATTCATTATTTCATTAATTTATTAAAATGAAAAATATAAACAAAGAATAACTGAACTAAGAAAAAAAGAATTAAAAAATAAAAAAGAACAAGAATAATAATAAGAAATTCAAATTGAATTAAGAAATTTTTGGTTCCCGAATTTTTAATAGATCCATTAATTTCTTATAACGCACTTTATTTTTCTTTGACAAATAAGTCAATAATCGTTGACGTTTTCCTAGAATTATTCGTAGACCCCTTTGTGATAAAAAATCTCTTTTGTGCAATTCTAAATGTGAAGTAAGTCTCCGTATCTTACTGGTGAAATGGAATACTTGAAATTCAACAGATCCACTATTTTCTTCTTTTTCTTCTTGTGTAATAACTGAGATGAATGAATTTTTTTTGACCATAAATGAAAATTTGTATCTTTATTTTCTGTGAATTTTACCGATCAGGAAAAATAAAATAAAAAAATAATAATAAAGAATATTTATTATGCCAGTTATTTTTATCTTTTCATCTAGTATACATCAAATTTGAATTCTATTCATATACTCTTTTTTTCATTTATGTGGTTTATGTTTTTATGTTTTGTATATTTTGATAAAAATATACAAAACATATATGTATTCGCGAAATAGAACAATTTCTTTGTTCTTTTTACTTAAAGAAATTCCACTCTTCCTAATGAAAGTAGATATACTATGAAATCAGCATCATGTATCATGTATTATAATATTACTACATAGTGTATATGTTTTGTCTTTCTCATCTACCAAATATGTTTGTAGGAAATCCACTATAAATTCTTTTTCATTGGAATTGAATTCATTCCTAATTGTTAATACATATGTATTCTTGACATACTGAAACGACTGCTATTATTGGCATCAAACCAATAGCGATTCATACAAGCTAAATCTTCTAATCTATAATTGGGCCAAAGAAACAATTTGAATTTAATGAAATTTTTTCTATCTGTATTAATATGTTTGTTCTCATTCAAAAATTGCCCACAGTTTCTTATTTTATTTTCATTGCAAAATCTTGGATTTCTATCCACAACATGAAAATTCCGGGAATTTAAACAAATTCGAATTCGAAATTCTCTACGACGTCTGGGGGATAGAATATTTTCAGGAACAAGTAAATCATAATGATTTTTGTCTCCACTCAAAAATATGTTGCTGTGTCGTGCAATGGATTTTTCAAACCCCCCTTTCTCAATTCTTTTTTTTGTGTATTTTTTATTTGTTTGGTACTTCTTATTATCGACTGATGAAATATCCATAGTTTGATATATAATAGATTTTCCGTCCCTTCGTATAGATAGACAAATTGGTTCAATAATAAATATTCCCTTTCTTATCAATTCTGCAGGAACTAGGTCCCTTTGAATCAACATTTCATCTAGATTTATTTCACCTCTTTGAATCGAAGATATAGCAATTTCCTTTGGATTTATAAGTCTAAGTAGGAGACAATATACCCTTATATTTTTCATTATTTGATTATTCAAATAATCAGCCCATCTTAGTTGAAAAACGAAATATTTTCTCAAAAAGAAATCTAGTTCCATTTCATTCTTGCTCTTATATTGTTTTTTTTTTATACCTTTTTTTATTTCTAAGCTTGCGTAATCTTCTTCAACAGCTTTTTTATTCTTTTGGTTTAGTAGATTCAATACAAGATTTCTTTGGACCTGTTGTTGGTTTTCTTCCTGCTTGTAATTTACTAATTCAAGATCTTTTTTTTTCTTAGATGATTTTACGTTAATTTTTTCATTTATAGAAAAATGAAAAAAGAGTGATTTGATTGGGATGATCCAAGGTTGAATTTTATATACATCAAAAAGTAGTACAAATTCTGGGAAGAACCAAGTTTCTAGGTTGGATATAGTATCATGATTGGATGCGATATCATTATCATAGAACCTTTTTTTATTCATTCCCATGCAATCAAAAATGAAATTGAATGTTTTTATCTCTTGATGAATTGTTGAAAAAAAAAGATCTTTTTTTTCCATTTTGTTGAAATTATTAATTTCAGTCTTAGTATTTTTCTGAATCTTGATGCCAATATGTGCATTGGTCCAGATCTCCATATTATTCTCAATATTATTTAGAAAACAAAGATGAAGAATTCTACAATCAAAATATTTTCTATCCAAATTAGTATTCCTATAAATAATAAATCCTTTTTCTAGATAATCATTACTAGGTATACTTACCAATACATAAAATGATTCAGGTTTCGATGTATTGAAATGATATGTAATTTCTTGGTCCCCGTTTTTTCCTAATGTTGATCCAGAAATGTATAAATTAGGGAGGCTTATGTATTTATATGATAAAATATCATATCTGTAATGTTTTTTCCATTTATCTTTTTTATTCATAAATGAATTCTCTGCATAGTCATTTTCTTTCATGGAATAAATGAATCGGTATTTTTTATAGAGATCCAATTGGTTTGATTCCTTGTTTTGAATCATACGATGTTTATAAATTCTATTTCTCCATTCTTTAGGTACTAATACTAATTGATACTTTTTTTTTTGAGATAAATCGTATTGATAATAACTTTTTAACCAGTTTTTCCATTCGTTCATTACAAACGTATTAATTTGCTTATGTCTTGATTTATAATTAAATATTCCGTGTATCATACAATAGTCTTTTAAATTATCCTTAAAAAAAGGATAGCTCCCTTGATATTGAAATACAGGTCTCAATTGATACTTATTAAGTAATTGGTTTTGTGATATTTTGTAAAAAACATATGCTTGGGATAGGGAAGATAAGTTCCAATAAGTATTGGAATTTTTCTTGCTAGTCTTAATATTATCAATATTTGAAAACAATTTTTTTATAGTCAAAAGAAAATTCATTGTATTTTGATTTCTTTCATTAATTACTTCTTGTTCTTTATTTATTCCTTTGTTGTAAATGGATTTATTAAAGATCTTTTTTGTTGATTCAAAGAAAAGTTGTGTATTTATCTTAGAAATGGTAATGGTACATAAAAAAATATCTATGTATATTTTTTCAATGAATGATTTGATAAAGTAGTGTGATTTACGCATTAATCGGATATTTTTCCTTTTTAATATTTTCCAAATATGCTTCTGTAATCCCGATCTTTTATTATCATAAATTATAACTCTTTCTTTTTTTTTCTTGTCTTTTGCAATTCCTTCGATTTGATTCCTTATTTGAATTGTCTTATCAGAAAGATCTTTCATTCTTCTTTCTATTAGTGAATAATTGAACCAATTTCTCGTTTGATTTAGAACGGATGATTCGCTAGTAATATTTCTTTTTAAATCTTTTTTATTTTCGTTCAGTTCATATAATTTTTCTTTCCTCACTTCAAATAGTAAATTTGGATTTACTTTATCCAGTTTTTTCATTATTAGGTTGATAATTCGAACTATTTGGATGACTCTTTTTTTTTTTCTAACTTTTAGAAAGGATTTTCTTTTTTTATTTATTAGAAGTTGTAAAAATTTCTTTTTCACCTTTTTTTTTCTTTTTTGAAGTTCTTTATAAATAGGTTCAAAAAAGAAAGGTCGTTTTCGGGGAGAACCAAAGGGAAGTTCCGTTTCCATTCCCCAGACTGTTAAAAAACAAAAATTTGTTTTTTTTTCTTTTTTTTTTTTTAGATCTCTATGATGAGATCGTGCCCTAGATTTTCTCCAAGGTTTTAGACAGAAAGGATATAAAATCTTTATCTGAATACCGTCTATTAACCAAGCTTGGGGAAATTCTGTTTCTGATAATTGAACACCGTTATAGGTGCATTTAATATGGATTTCTCTATTCCATTCCTTAAAATCCTCGTCCCACTCGGGAATTTGAAATAATAACATACGGAAAATATTTTTGGCTATTATTAATGAAGGCAATATAATGTATTTTCTAAGAAAAGATTGGGTTACTAACATCAAACCTCTTATTACTTGAGTAAATATAAAGGTATCCCAAGCTTCTGATATTTCTATCTGTTCATTTTTAGATTTTTTTTCTTCTTTCTCCTTTTCTTCTTTCTTATCTTCATTTTCAAAATAGGAAATTTTTAATTCTGATTCTTGTTCTCTCCCCATCCAATTCCTAAAAATTATATTCTTAATTTCGTTGATATCAAAAAACGAAAAAAAAGATGTTTTGTCTAGACGATCCAAAAAAAGAGGAGAATGTACATTTGCTTGAAAGAGGTTCCAAATAACTGTTTTACGTCTTTGAGCGCGCATAGATCCTTTGATTAGATTGCGACGAAAATCCGATTGTTGTGAGTAACGTATCAAAGCCACCTCTTCCTCTTCCGTTTGATCATCCTTTTCATCATTGTTACTAGTATTCTGAATACTAGAAAGAGAATTGGTATTCTGATCATTATCGTTATAAATTATCACACGTTTGGCTCTTCTTGAATGAATCTCATAATCTTCTTCCTCCAAATCTTCTTCATTTTCTTCTTTTCCCAAATTCTCGGTTAATTTGTATGACCATCGAAAAACCTTTTTACTTATTTCTTCTTTTCTAATTCCAAGAGATTTCTTTTTCATTCTTTTTTGATCTTTTGTATTTGTTGTAATTACATCAAATACAAATTGAAAATATTTTTCTTCACTTTCTGAATAAATTCCTTTTTCTTCTGTAGAATTCAAAAATGATTGACGGTGAAGTTCTACGGAATCATTAAGAAGTAGATCATGAATCTTATTTATAAAAAAAAATTCTACTAAATCTTCTGTATCTGTATAAATATTCATAATTGCACGTGAATCTAATTCTTTTCTCGTTCCTCGATATGGTCCGTTGAAAAAAGGATCATAAGCTTTTGGCAAGCATTTCTTTTTTTTTTCATCATCACATAATATGGTTTTTTTTTCAAGCATATCCAGACTAGAGGATCTCTCATTTTTTTCTATAATTTTGATTCGGCTTCTCAATTCATTATTCAAATTGCACTTTTTTTTTTCATTAGCATAAATCCAAGAATTATAAAGATCTTCGTCATATATTTTTTCTATTATGTACAAAGAAATTCTTCGTTCTAGCATTTCCGAAAAAGTTGATAAACTGGGCGGATATGTAAAGGATATTATTTGTTTCCCATCACTTGTACATGTAAAAAAAAAA